GCTCCACATATTCTTGTACAGTCAAAAAGGGATCGATTCTGTAAAAGATGAGATCAAGATCAGTAAATGAAAATTCACTTAAATGCATCTTTGTAAGATCGTCAATATTGTACCAAGGGTTTCTTTAAAGTATACCAAATCAGTATAGCTATCCTTCTTCTGACGCAGCAACGCAACTTCAATCAGTATCGAAATGAAATCCTAGCCTATATTCTTTATTTCTTTCTTTTTTTCTTGTCGCCTGTATCATAATCAAGTAAAATGTAAATTCGACGGGTTGTTTTCTAATAATAATAATTCATTAAGGGAATTATCATATTCCCGTACAATTCCAAATTCAATTATATGCCAAATCTCCATTTTTTTTTTAATTGGTATTTTTGCTTATCCTCATATTTTTCAAAAAATATCATTTAGGGAAATGCTTTACAAACATATGTATAAAAAACTCTAATTTTTTAGCTCTTTAATGCTTACTATAACTAGTTTTTTCGGTTTTCTACTAGCAGCTTTAACTATAACCTCGGCTCTGTTTATTGGTCTGACCAAGATAGGACTTATTTGAAATTAATTGAATGAACAAATCATAAAAAAAAAAAAAAAAACAACTTTTTGCAGTATTCTACTTATTCTCAAATTCCTTACCATGTAAATTTTCAATTCGTAGTTATTGAGATTTATGGGCAATATGGATTAATATTTAAGGATAGATATTACCTCCCCTTTTCCCTTCTCAAACAAATTGAAATGATTGAAGTTTCTCTATTTGGAATCGTCTTAGGTCTAATTCCTATTACTTTGGCTGGATTATTCGTAACTGCTTATTTACAATACAGGCGTGGTGATCAGTTGGACCTTTGATTAATTAACACTTTTTTTGACCTCCTCCTTTCTTTAATCTTTAATCCACGGGGGGTCAAATTCAGATTGCTGTTCAATTTTTTTCGTAGAATTTTCATTCTCGGCCTAACAATAACAAAACACAAACGGAATCACGCTCTGTAGGATTTGAACCTACGACATTGGGTTTTGGAGACCCACGTTCTACCGAGCTGAACTAAGAGCGCTTTCTTATTGCTTATTGCAAAAAAAATAAGACTGTAAGGAAAAAGATTTTTTTAACTCCAATAGATCTTGAATTCCTATACTATATATAATATATGATATATATTATAGGTATGTCCAATTTGAATCGATTCTTCGTTATTGCTCAAAGGCAAAGTAATAGGTAGGGATGACAGGATTTGAACCCGTGACATTTTGTACCCAAAACAAACGCGCTACCAAGCTGCGCTACATCCCTTTCAATTGGTCTACAATGTCATTGTAGAGAATCCCCGCTTTGTTTTCCACATACTTTTTTCATTTTCTCCGTTCCGTTGATATACATAATTTTTTTGCCATTTCTTCTTTTTTTTTCTCATTTCACATAGGATATAACATATAATAATACTAAACATCTATATATATGAAAAAAAAAATTGATCTATGAAATTGTTGTACGTTTCAATTTTAATTAAGAATTTCGCGTACAAAACAAACCAGAGTGACCTTTAATTAACTTTTTAATTATATATCTGTTGATCATATACGGAGTACCCTTATATTTATATATTATAATAAACACTATTTATTACAATTAGAGAAGGAGGATTTGAAATGCGAGATTTAAAAACATATCTATCCGTGGCTCCGGTACTAAGTACTCTATGGTTCGGGTCTTTAGCGGGTTTATTGATAGAGATTAATCGTTTTTTCCCAGATGCGTTAACATTCCCCTTTTTTTCATTCTAGTTATTAACACGGGGGGGGTGAGGAAGAGTAGAGATACTGTTAAATTTCTGTGACTACAAATCCCCTCCTTTTTTTAGAATTAGAAAAAGTTAGAAAAGAGAAAGAATAAAAGCGGATTCAATCTCAGTGAAATAGGGAACTCGGACCCAGGCTTTAGCTTCAAGTAAATGAATTTCAATTCAATTAAGAGAGAGCGGAAGTGGGAACGTGGTTAGGACAAGAGTATCATTATCATACAAGATTCTTAAATGACATGCAATTCTAATCTAAACTTATAATCTAATCGAATATAGGTTCAAATTCTTGTATTACTTATTATTATTACTATATTGGTTGCAACGAAATTTTTCATAATTGGATTTCAAAAAATTAGCAACTTCTTTTTTTCCTTCCTTTCTTTTGGAAAATAGAAGAGTTGAGTGAATAAAAAACCAAAGGAGGTTCATGGCCAAGGGTAAAGATGTCCGAGTAAAGGTTCTTTTGGAATGTACTAGTTGTGTTCGAAACAGTGTTAATAAAAAATCAAGAGGCATTTCCAGATATATTACTCAAAAGAACCGACACAATACGCCTAGTCGATTGGAATTGAAAAAATTCTGTCCTTATTGTTACAAACATATGGTTCATGGGGAGATAAAGAGATAGATGGCACTTGCGTATCGCTTTGATTTTAGAAAGAAGATTAAAAATGACATATTAACACATTTTTTTTATTAAAATAGAATATGTTAATATATATCTATTAATTATATATCTTAATAAAAATTGTAATAAAAAATCCTATTTCTTAATTCTAAATTTTTATTATTTTTGATCCGATTGAACGAACAGGGATTTTCGAACAAAGAAATAAAAAACCATGGATAAACCTAAGCGCCTTTTTCTTAAGTCTACGCGAGCTTTTCGTAGGCCGTTGCCCCCGATTCGATCGGGGGATCGAATTGATTATAGAAACATGAGTTTAATTAGTCGATTTATTAGTGAACAAGGAAAAATATTATCTAGACGGGTGAATAGATTGACTTTAAAACAACAACGATTAATTACTATTGCTATAAAACAAGCTCGTATTTTATCTTTGTTACCTTTTCTTAATAATGAAAAACAATTTGAAAAAGGCGAGTTGGTCCCTAAAACTACTGGTCTTAGAACCAGAAAAAAATAGATTTACTCTATCAATTGAATCCAAATTCTAAATTCGAACTCAAACGTGGATTGATTTTTTGTTCGAAAAATCCGAAAATCCCGATTTGTTTGGAGTGTTGTAATAAAAAAAGCAAATTGGGGAAGAATAAAAAGTCTTTTTTTATTGAATCTTTTTACTCCATTTGATTACTTGATCATATTATCATCATATTTTTTCGTATTCATTTTTAATTTCTATTCTACCTTCCTGGAATTCGTTCTCCAGGGAATTCTATGTAAAACATTCTGATGGATTCCTCCCAATCTCCTTATTTTATAATGTCATTGGAAATCATGTAAAGACAATTCTTATTTAATATAGCTAGTTGCGCAAGTATTTTTCGACTAATAAGTAACTTTTTTTTGTACAGATTGTTTAGAAGCCTACTATAACTATAGAATACCTCTTTCTCGCGAATTGCTGCATTTATCCGTGTGATCCATAAACGACGAAAATGTCTTTTTTGCCTATCTCTATCCCGATGGGCCGAAACCAAAGCTTTTATTTTTTGTTGAATAATAGTTCGAGTAAGTCTTGAATGAGCCCCGCGAAAGCTTGATGCGAATAAACGGATTTTTGTTCTACGTCTCCGAGCTATATATCCTCGTCTAATTCTGGTCATTGAATAAAAAAACCTTAAACTTTGATGAATAACTAATTGTGATTTTTTTTCAGTTATTCTTTTCTCCTTTCTATAATAACAAAACGGATTCTTCCAATGTATAAAATAAAAATTCCAACGGCTTTTGCTACTATAACCTTCCCAACCACGATTTTTATTTTTTTTACTATCCACCTCGAAATAAGAAATTGTATAGATACTAGATATCAAACAAAAATATAGTAAAAAATAAAGTAATATAGAAATGAATAAAGAAATAGTGGGTTCCATCGTTTATATGGTTACTTTTTAAACGGTGAGGTCTTCTCTATACACCGGAGCCCCTTCTTCATTTAATAATTTAATTAATGCTATTATTAACTTGTACAGTTAATACTCTTAGGCTCTACCTATGACTTATACAGTAATAAGTCTTTCACAGTGAGATCTATTTATACAGTAACGATATTTTATTATGAAGATTAGCCAATTAGCTGACCCTCTTAGTCCGTTCTTGCAAGAATAGAGGCATCTTTTTTGGCCTTTTATTTTAAATAAAATTTCGCCTGCTTAACGTATAATCTTTATTACTAATGGGTAATTCTTTTTTATGAAAATTGAGATGATTTAATTTGCACCAACGTAAACCAGAGATTTGCTACACAATCGAAGGATATGATAGGTCTTTTTTTCCTTTTTTTTTTTTTTAGATAGTTTTTTTTTTTTTTAGATAGTTAAGGGGGTTCGTTCCTCCATTCTATCCTCTTTATCCGTACTGATCACAAAAAATGGAAAAATTTTTCCGTTCTTTTGTCTCAGCTCATGGTCTGAACGAGTCGCGCATACACCCTAGTACACGTTCCTCGACGCTGAGGACATCCCGCAAGAGCGGGAGATTTGGTGACGTTTCTGATTGGCTGTCTTGTGTTTCTAATAAGTTGTTTAATTGTTGGCATGTTGAAGTGTATACATAATAGGCTGGTTTAGATCGACCCTAACCGGATGATTATGAATTTTATTTATATTAAAAAAAAATATATTATTAATAGAATTCTATTAATAATAACAGATCTAAGAAACAGAATAAAAAACCCCGATAAGAAAAAAAGGATTTGCGTTAAATTCATGCTATTTTTTGATTTTTTATGCAACTGCTACAAGATCAACAATTCCATGAGCTTGGGCTTCTGTTGCCGACATAAAAACATCCCTCTCCATGTCTTCGGATACAACCCATAAAGGTTTGCCCGTTCTTTGTGCATAAACCCTTGTGAGGATTTCGCGCAATTTAAGTAGTTCTTCTGCTTCCAGGACAAATTCTCCTATTTGTGCCTCATAAAAACCAGCAATAGGTTGATGGATCATTACCCTGATGATATAAGATATCACTCTAGCTCGTATGATAAGTCGACAAAAAGAGATACAAAATAATAAGAAAAAAGTGACCAATTAACCAACCGTACAGGCATTGTTTCCACATTGCATACGGCTCTATAATAGAAATTTACTTTTACCATTCATCGAAGAAAAATCTAGAGTTTTTCAGGCCTAGATCGGTAAATGATCCAATAACCACCCTTCCCTTGGTAGGAGTTAAAAAACAAAAATACTATGGTGGCTCCGTTGCTTTATTTCGTCGGTGATTTAGCAATCCCAAAGTTTCTTTTTTTTTTCAAATAAAAATAGAATCTTGTTTTTTTTTTTTGTACTCTTTCATAACAGAAAATCAAGTGTGAAAACAAAAAAGTTTGTGACGCTGAAATAGGTCTTCGAATAGATACGACAAAATCGAAAATACCTTTTATCTCAATCTCATACTACTCTTTCGATACAAAATCTAATAAAAAAAATTATATCGAGTTTGAAAAGCCATGCTATTATTACTTAATATTCATATTTCATATGGCAAATGGCGAAGGCATAGTTTTAATTTTTCTTTCAAACAAAAAACCCATTGGCGCCAAGCGTGAGGGAATGCTAGACGTTTGGTAATTTTTCCTCCGACCAGGATAAAAGATGCCATTGAAGCGGCTAATCCCATGCATACTGTCTGTACATCTGGTCGCACAAATTGCATAGTATCATAAATAGCTATTCCGGGTATTACCCATCCGCCAGGAGAGTTTATAAACAAATACAAATCTTTGGTCTCACTCTCTATACTGAGATATACCATAAGAGCAATAAGTTGATTTGACATTTCGCTATCAATACCATGGCCTAAAAAAAGTAATCTTTCTCGATAAAGTCGGTTGATTAGGATTTTATCCTATCCTTTAGGAGCCGTACGTGCACCTTTTGATGCATACGGTTCAACAAAAATCGCGAAAAAAGAATCAATGTGTAGATTCCAGCCCTCGCTTTTTTGATAGTGAGTTGAGTACTTTCTAACTTTTCTTTTAACGAAGGGGCTTTTCTTCCATTTTCAAGAAAGATGGGTTTTGACCTGTTTATCTATAAAACAAATAAATTAAATTGATCAAACTAACTTCTCATTGATGTATTCTTTCATCGAGATCCAATTCAAATCACGATGTCGTTTTCTTGTTCCTGAATGGTTTTTTTTTCAATTCTTTTAGGTTTGTGCTCTACTCCGAGTAAAAATCTGCCCGATTTGAATTTGCACGTATAGGGCAAATGCCCCCAATACCTTGTCTTTTTGCTACAACTTCCAATTGATTTCGTTCCGTCAAATACGAATATTTGACGTATGCATCATATTATTCGATTGTGTATGATTAACAGTTTGAAATTACTTCTTTTTTAGAAAAAGAATATGATACAAATAGTAAGCATAGATATATTACCAATTGAATTTTTCTAAACGGAGCCTGGATACTTCAATTTATTGGTTATTGGTCCAAATAAGCCAACCATAAATTATTCTAATTAATAATATTAATCTGGATACCACCAAAGCGTAGATCTAATTGCACTTCATTGTCATTGGATTTCACGCTCCAAATTTTTGATGATTTAATCAATCTTTCTTGGGCGAAACAGAAGATATCCCAATCGGGGGAGAGAACGGGTAAATCCCATATGACCCAATATATAGGACAAGCCGCACTATACGTCAATCCAAAAAGAATCGTCCCCCCCAGGATTTCGAAAAGGGACTCTTGGAACACCAATAGGCATTAAATGAAAGAAAAAAAAGTACTCTATTTCACTTTGATGTGAAAGCGTATAAGTTATTGTCTTAATAATATTAGCCTTTAATATCTTTAATATATTATATTAAATTCTATTTAATGTGTAAATTCGATAAGTTTAGAAAAAAAAAAGTCAAATTCTTACGAATAGGTCTTTTGAAGATAAACAAATCTGTATGCAAGTGCTCATCTAAACAGGGGTCAACCCCCATTGCGTATTGGTACTTATCGGATATAGAATAGATCCGCTTCTCTTTGTTCCTACAAACCGAATTAAGAATAGAAAAAATATTAACCCTTTCTCTGAGAGAATTCACTGAAAAGGAGAGGTCCATAACATAGTTTTTCCAGTGCAATAAAGTTACACAGTGTTTAGTTTTCGTTGATAAAGAGGTATTTCCATGGGTTTGCCTTGGTATCGTGTTCATACTGTTGTATTGAATGATCCCGGTCGTTTACTGTCTGTCCATATAATGCATACTGCTTTGGTTGCTGGTTGGGCCGGTTCGATGGCTTTATATGAATTAGCCGTTTTTGATCCCTCTGACCCCGTTCTCGATCCAATGTGGAGACAGGGTATGTTCGTTATACCCTTCATGACTCGTTTAGGAATAACAAATTCTTGGGGCGGTTGGAGTATCACAGGAGGAACTATAACGAATCCGGGTCTTTGGAGTTATGAAGGTGTGGCCGGCGCACACATTGTGTTTTCTGGTTTGTGCTTTTTAGCAGCTATTTGGCATTGGGTGTATTGGGATCTAGAA